GATTCCCTTAGTAGCGGCGAGCGAACTGGGATAAGCCTAAACTTTTTTCTTAAATAGAGATTTAAGAAAAGAGAGTTGTGGGACGATTAAAAAGAAATAGTAATTTTAAGTTAGATGAATTAGTTGGAATACTAAATCGTAGAAAGTGACAATCTTGTAGTCGAAAACTTAAAACTATTTAAATTGTATCCCGAGTAGCATGGGGCACGTGAAATCCCGTGTGAATCTGCGAGGACCACCTCGTAAGGCTAAATACTACTGAATAACCGATAGTGAAACAGTACCGTGAGGGAAAGGTGAAAAGAACCCCGGGAGGGGAGTGAAAAGAACATGAAACCGTAAGCTTACAAGCAGTAGAAGGACGACTTATAACGTCTGCCTGCGTGCCTGTTGAAGAATGAGCCGGCGACTTGTATTTGGTGGCATGGTTAAGGTAAGAAATACCGGAGCCATAGTGAAAACGAGTCTAAATAGGGCGTTAGTCACCAATTACGGACCCGAACCCGGATGATCTAACCATGACCAGGATGAAGCTTCGGTAATACTAAGTGGAGGTCCGAACTGACTGATGTTGAAAAATCAGCAGATGAGTTGTGGTTAGGGGTGAAATGCCAATCGAATTCGGAGCTAGCTGGTTCTCCCCGAAATGTGTTTAGGCGCAGCGGTTAGTGTTATAGCTTAGGGGTAAAGCACTGTTTCGGTGCGGGCTGGTAATTCGGTACCAAATCGACGCAAACTCTGAATACTAAGTGTATAGCTAACCAGTAAGACTATGGGGGATAAGCTCCATTGTCAAGAGGGAAACAGCCCAGATCACCAGCTAAGGCCCCTAAATAATTGCTAAGTGATAAAGGAGGTGGGAAGACCTAGACAACCAGGAGGTTTGCTTAGAAGCAGCAATCCTTTAAAGAGTGCGTAATAGCTCACTGGTCGAGTAATCCTGCGCCAAAAATGAATGGGACTAAGTAATTTGCCGAAGCTGTGAGATATTTATATATTATAATATCGGTAGGGGAGCGTTCTGTTATAGATTGAAGCGTTAGCGTAAGCGGGCGTGGACGAAACAGAAGTGAGAATGTCGGCTTGAGTAGCGAAAACATAGGTGAGAATCCAATGCCCTGAAAACCTAAGGTTTCCTCCGGAAGGCTCGTCCGCGGGGGGTAAGTCAGGACCTAAGGCGAGGCTGAAAAGCGTAGTCGATGGACAATAGGTTTTATTCCTATACTATTCTTTATTGGCAACGAGGGACGAAGACAGCTAAACTAGCCAACTAATGGTGATTGGTTTAAATGTACAAGGTGTTGAGAAGTAGAGAAAATACTTTGAGCTAAGTCATGAATACGGAATAACGTGCGCGTTATATGAAGTAGTTAATGTTATGCTTCCAAGAAAAGCTTGCACTGCCATAAATAAAGAATACCTGTACCCTAAACCGACACAGGTAGGTTGGTAGAGTATACCAAAGGGCGCGAGATAACTCTCTCTAAGGAACTCGGCAAAATAGCCCTGTAACTTCGGGAAAAGGGGTACCTTTTAGGTTGCAATAACAAGGTCCAAGCGACTGTTTACCAAAAACACAGGTCTCCGCTAAGTTGTAAAACAACGTATGGGGCTGACGCCTGCCCAGTGCCGGAAGGTTAAAGAAGTTGGTTAGTTTATGACGACGCTAATAACTGAAGCCCCGGTGAACGGCGGCCGTAACTATAACGGTCCTAAGGTAGCGAAATTCCTTGTCGGGTAAGTTCCGACCCGCACGAAAGGCGTAACGATTTGGACACTGTCTCAGAGAGAGACTCGGTGAAATAGACTTGTCTGTGAAGATGCGGACTACCTGCACCTGGACAGAAAGACCCTATGAAGCTTTACTGTAACTTGAAATTGGTTTCGGGTTTTATTTGCGCAGTATAGGTGGGAGGCTGAGATGTTAATCTTACGGGATTAATTGAGCCATCAGTGAGATACCACTCTTATAAAACTAGAATTCTAACCTTGTATCGTTAGCCGGTCAGGGAACAGTTTCAGGTGGGCAGTTTGACTGGGGCGGTCGCCTCCTAAAAGGTAACGGAGGCGTACAAAGGTTTCCTCAGATCGGTCAGAAATCGATCGAAGAGTGCAAAGGCAAAAGGAAGCTTGACTGTGAGACTTACAAGTCGAACAGAGACGAAAGTCGGTCTTAGTGATCTGGCGATATTGAGTGGAAAAGTCGTCACTCAACGGATAAAAGTTACTCTAGGGATAACAGGCTGATCTCCCCCAAGAGTTCACATCGACGGGGAGGTTTGGCACCTCGATGTCGGCTCATCGCATCCTGGGGCGGTAGTACGTCCCAAGGGTTGGGCTGTTCGCCCATGAAAGCGGTACGTGAGCTGGGTTCAGAACGTCGTGAGACAGTTCGGTCCATATCCGGTGTAGGCGTTAGAGTATTGAGAGGATTCTTCTTTAGTACGAGAGGACCGAGAAGAACATGCCGCTGGTGTACCAGTTATCATACCAATGGTAAACGCTGGGTAGCCACGCATGGAAAGGATAACCGCTGAAAGCATCTAAGTGGGAAGCCCACCTCAAGATGAGTACTCTCATTGTGAAAACAAGTAAGATCACGGCAAGACTAGCCGTTTTATAGGTATCAAGTAGAAGTGTAGCAATATATTAAGCTGAGATGTACTAATAGATCGAGGACTTGAATTATTTTCTAGCTTTAAAATATTGTCTTGGTGTTTAAAGGATAGTGGAACCACATTGATCCATTTCGAACTCAATGGTGAAACGCTATAACAGTTACGATACTTAAGGAGGAGTCCTTTGGGAAAATAGCTTATGCCAGGACTTTTTAATCTCTTCTCAAGATTAAAATACAAGAACTATTTGATAGTATCAAGAAATTTGAAAAACTATTAATTGGTTTTATAATTTCTATCTAATGGAATATGCCATTATAGAAGCTAGTGGTCGACAGTTTTGGGTAGAGCCAAATAAATTTATTGAATTGAATCGTTTGCCCCTTAGAATCGGTAGCATTATTCTTATTAAAAGAATTTTGTTTGTAAAAAAAAAAACAAATACTTTTATTGGACAACCATATTTGACTAATATTATATTAAAAGGAATAATTAGTAAACATTTTTTAGGTCCTAAAATTATTGTTTTTAAAATGAAAACCAAAAAAAATACCGTAAAAAAAATTGGTCATAGACAAAAATTAACAAGATTATTAATTAATTTTATTGAAATTAATTAATCTTACTCATTTCAATATATAAATATATTGATCATTTTATATTAGTAATATTTATATATTGCTAATTTTAGCATAAAATATGAACTTGGAGTATAAATAATTGTGTCTATTGGAATCTTTGGAAATAAAATTGGAATGACTCAAATATTTGATAAAGATGGTTTAGCTTTAGCAGTTACTGTAATTCGGGTTGGACCTTGTTTTATTACTCAACTTAAGACAGAATCTATAAATGGTTATAACGCAGTACAAATAGGATATTTAAAAAGACAACCTATAAGAGTTAAGAAGGCAGAACTTGGTCATCTAACAAAAAATGGATTGCCACCTTTACTTCATTTACGAGAGTATAGAGTTCCAGATTTGAATAATTATTCATTAGGACAAATGATAAATGTTAATCACTTTAAAATTGGTCAATTGGTTAATGTTAGTGGAAAATCTATAGGAAAAGGTTTTAGTGGAAATCAAAAAAGACATAAATTTAAACGAGGACCAATGACTCATGGATCTAAAAATCATAGGGCTCCAGGTTCAATAGGTCCAGGAACGACTCCAGGTCGAGTATTACCTGGAAAAAGAATGGCAGGCCAATTAGGAGCCAAAAAAATTACTGTGTCAAAAGTACAAGTTTTAGGAATAGATGAGAAACAAAATCTTTTAATTTTAAAAGGGAGTGTGCCAGGAAAATCTGGAAATTTATTAAGTATTAGTTGTTTAGCTCAAATTTAAAAAATAAACTAAAAAATGATCTATGATTTCAGAAAAAATTCTTACTTTCACTATTAAATCTTTAAAAGGAGATACGGATAAAATCACGTTGTCTTTAAAAGTAAAAGACCTAAATAATACAAACAATTATGTTATTCAACGTGCATATTTAACACAAAGAATAAATGAAAGACAAGGTACCGCAAATACATTAACAAGAGCTGAAGTTAGAGGGGGGGGGTCGAAAACTTGGCGACAAAAAGGTATGGGGCGAGCTCGGGCTGGTTCTAACAATTCACCTTTATGGAAGGGAGGTGGGGTTTCATTTGGGCCTAAACCTAAATTATATTTAAATAAGATAAATCGCAAAGAATGGAAATTAGGTTTACGAAATTTATTAATTGCAAAAGAAAATAATATAACTGTGGTAGAGAATATTCGTATTACAGAATATAAGACTAAAAATATTATTAAAATGTTAGAAGGTTTTAGTATAGATTTAGCAGAAGATACATTAATTATTCTTCCGATGATACAAAAAGAATTGTTACAGTCTACTAATAATATTAAAACAATTAAATTAACACTAGCTAATAATTTAAATTTAAAAAAAATTTTGTTAGCTAAAAATTTATTGATAATGAAAGATAGTTTAAAGATAATTGAGGATACTTATAATGGTTAAAAGAAAATTAAGTTCAACTATCGATTTAATCAAATACCCGATAACAACACCGAAAACTCTTCTGTTATTAGAAAATAACCAATATACCTTTATGGTAGATCCCAAACTTAACAAATTTAATATAAAAAAATCAATTGAATTTTTATTCAATGTAAAAGTTATTAAAGTTAATAGTTGTAATCTCCCAAAAAAAAAACGTCGTGTAGGTAGGTTCACTGGTGTTCGTCCTCGCTATAAAAAAGTAATAGTTAAATTAGCAAAGAATGATAAAATCGAACTCTTTTCTAATAGTTAAAGAAAAAAGAATGATTAAGGAGTAAAACTGATGACTATTCGCATTTGTAAAGTTTATACAGTTGGAACAAGAAACACTATTTTTCCGGTATTTGATGATATTACTAAGTCGCAACCAGAAAGAAATTTAATTGGTAAAAATCATCGAAAAAAAGGCCGTAATAATAAAGGGAGAATTACTACAAGACATCACGGAGGTGGTCATAAAAGACGTTACAGAATAATTGATTTTAAACGTAGAAAATATAATAAAGTAGGGTATGTGAATTCTATCGAATATGATCCAAATCGCAATGCTAGAATTGCATTGATACATTACGATAATGGGGAGAAAAATTATATAATTTGTCCTGATTCTTTAAAAATTGGTAATAAAATTTCATCTGGACCAGATGCTCCAATTGAAATAGGAAATGCATTACCTTTAGAAAATATACCCTTGGGGACTTCAATCCACAATATAGAGTTATCATATAATAAAGGTGGTCAAATAGTGAGGGCAGCAGGAACTGCTGCTCGGATTTTAGCAAAAGAAAATAATTATGTTACCTTAAGACTTCCATCCAAAGAAATTAGACTTATTCATAAGAGTTGTTACGCTACTATAGGTACTGTAAGTAATAAAGATCACAACAATATTAAATTAGGAAAAGCAGGTCGTAAACGTTGGCTTGGTATTAGACCAACAGTTCGTGGTTCAGTAATGAATCCGTGTGATCATCCGCATGGAGGGGGAGAGGGTCGAGCAACAATTGGACGTCCTAAAGCCTATACTCCTTGGGGGAAATCTACACTTGGAGTTAAAACAAGAAAAAAAGCAAAATATAGTGATATTTATATAGTTCGCTCAAGAATATAAAATTTCGATTCCATGTTAAATAAATTTAAGATATATATATATATTATTATTATATGGCAAGATCTTTTCGTAAAGGCCCCTTTATAGCTTATCATTTATTACAAAAAATTGAAAAAATGAATAAAGCTGAAAATAAAAATATCATTAAAACTTGGTCACGTTCATCGATGATTATTCCATCTATGATAGGACATACAATTGCAGTATATAATGGAAAACAACATATCCCTCTTTTTATTTCTGAGCAAATTATTGGTCATAAATTAGGAGAATTTGTACCAACTAGAAATTTTCGTTCGCACCTAAAAAATAGCGATAGACGATTAAAAAGAAAATAAAAAAGTAAAGAAAAAATAAATGAGAAAGAAACATACGACAAAAGCTATTAGTAAGTATATTAGAATCTCTTCAACTAAAGTTAGACGAGTTTTAGATCAAATAAGAGGACGTTCTTATTTAGAAGCTTTAATGTTATTACAGTTTATGCCATATAGAGCTTGCGGGCCAATCTGGCAAGTATTAAATTCTGCAGCTGCAAATGCAGAGCATAATAATGGTTTAAGTAAAGAAGAATTAAAAGTCAAAATAGCATTTGCAAATCAAGGTCCAGCATTACGGAGATTTAGACCCCGTGCTCAAGGACGAGGGTATCAAATCCGTAAACCAACTTGCCATATTACAATAATTTTAGAGACTATTTCTTAATGTAAAAAATAATATTAAATTAACTTAGATTATGGGACACAAAACGCATCCTTTAGGTTTTAGATTAGGAGGTTTACAAGATGATAAATCATTATGGTATAGTGGGACAAATACTTATATTTCTTTTTTAAAAAATGATTATCAGATTAGAGAATATATTCACTCTTTTTTATTTTTAAATCAGGTTGGTTATTCAGGTATTACTAAAATTATAATTAGAAATGATGAAATAAAAAAGAAGGTTTATGTCGAGATACAATCTGTAGTTCCAGGACGTATTATAGGAAAAGCCGGATCACTTTTGAAAAAACTAGATGAAAAGCTGCAGTTATTAATATTAGATAGAAAAGTTTTAATTAATATTGTTGAAATAGAACAACCATATCAAGAAGCTAGTATATTGGTTGATATTTTGGTAAAAAAACTGGAAGAAAGGGTTGTTTATAGGAAATGTGTTCGAGAAATACTCCAGCGTTATAGAACAGAAGAAGGACTAAAAGGGATTAAAATACAAATAGCTGGACGTCTAAATGGTGCAGAAATCGCTCGAACAGAATGGGTCAGAGAAGGAAGGGTCCCTCTCCAAACTTTACGTGCTGATATAGATTATTCTTATAAAACAGCTCAAACGACTTATGGAATTTTAGGGATTAAACTATGGCTTTTTAAGAAGGAAGTTTTAACAAAGAATCTTATTTAAAATAAAAAAAAAAAATGCTTAGTCCGAAAAGAACAAAATTTAGAAAACAACATCGCGGTAGACTAAAAGGAAAAGTTTTAACTAAAAATAGTATTAATTTTGGTGATTATGCTATTCAAGCATTAGAACCAACTTGGTTGACTTCTCGACAAATTGAAGCTACAAGACGAACGATTACAAGATATACAAAACGAGGTGGTAAGTTATGGATAACTATTTTTCCAGATAAACCTATAACTGCAAGAGCTGCCGAATCCAGAATGGGATCAGGTAAAGGTGCCGTTGATTATTGGGTAGCGGTAATTAAACCTGGTACTATTTTATTTGAATTAAGTGGTGTTCCCTTAAAACTTGCCAAAGACGCTATGCAAATAGCATCTTATAAATTACCTATTAAAACAAAATTTCTTAGTCGAATAAAATAAATATATGAGTTTACCAAAAATGGATGAAATTCAAAACCTAAATGAAAAAGAATTAGAAAATGAGATATTAAATATCAAAAAAGAATTATTTAAATTACGTTTTTCTCGTGCTAATAAACAATCTTTTAAATCTCATCAATTTAAGCATCAGAAACATCGTCTTGCACAACTATTAATGAAACAGCAAAATAATTAAAATTTTCACTAAAAAATAAATATTTATGGTTAAATTACAAAGACTTGGTATTGTGATAAGTGATAAAATGCAAAAAAGTGTTGTTGTAGCTGTTGAATATCGTTATAAACATCAATTTTATTCAAAAATTATAGTAAGAACAAAACGTTATTTAGCTCATGATGAAGAAAACGATTGCAATATTGGGGATGAAGTAATAGTCGAGGAAAGTCGACCACTAAGTAAAAGAAAACGTTGGACAGTTAAAAAAATATTAAATAAAGCAGTACTTATTAATTAATTAATAAAATCTATATGATACAACCTCAAACATACTTGACAGTAGCAGATAATACAGGGGCAAAAAAAATTATGTGCATTCGTGTACTCGGTGGTCGTCGTAAATATGCTACACTTGGGGACATTATAGTTGGAGTTGTAAAAGAAGCTACTCCAAATATGCTAACTAAAAGATCGGATATTGTTAAAGCTGTAATTATTCGCACCAAAAAATCAGTTTCACGTCAGGATGGTACTAGTATTAGTTTTGATGATAATGCTGCTGTTCTTATAAATACCGATAAGAATCCAAAAGGTACGAGAATTTTTGGTCCGATTGCAAGAGAAATTCGTGATAAAGAGTTTACAAAAATTGTTTCATTAGCACCTGAGGTTATTTAGATGAAAAAGATTAAATTACATATAAAAATTGGGGAGAGAGTAAAAGTAATTTCTGGTCAAGAAAAAGGTAAAGTAGGGTTGGTAAAAAAAATAGTGCGACCAAAAAATAAACTTATTATTCAGGGGATTAATATTAAAACTAAACATATTAAATCTAACAGACCTGGAGAAGATGGCGAAATTAAAAGAATAGAATTTCCAATTGATAGTTCAAATGTATCATCTTACGAGGAATAATATTATATGATAAATAATAATGAGATTAAAACGAAAAATTTGAAATTTTTGTATAAGGATTTAATATTTCGAAATTTAGTTAAACAATTTAACTATACGAATAATCATCAAGTTCCCAAATTGGTTAAGATCCAAATAAATCGAGGTCTAGGGGAAGACGGGCAAAACAATAAAATGCTGCAAAAATCGATTGAAGAGATCCGTCTAATTACAGGACAACACCCTATTCTAACAAAGGCAAAAAACTCAATAGCAGGCTTCAAAGTTCGGGAAGAAATGATTTTAGGAGTTACTGTAACGCTTAGGAATAAAAAAATGTATGCATTTTTAGAAAAATTGATTCATCTTGTTTTACCAAGAATTAGAGATTTTAGAGGATTAAGCCTAAAAGGTTTTGATCGTAATGGAAATTACAATTTTGGATTAAAAGAACAATTAGTATTTCCAGAAATTAATTATGAGAATGTCGATCAAATACGAGGTCTAAATATATCAATTGTAACTACAGCAAAAACGCAAAGTGAAGGGGCTGCTCTTTTAAAAGAATTTGGTTTCCCGTTAAGTGATTAAAAAGGAGAATTAGATTAAAATGACTACAGATAGGATTGCAGATATGTTAACTCGTATTAGAAATGCAAATTTAGTTCGTCATCAAATTGTTCGTGTTATAAAAACTAAAATTATTTTTTCACTTACAAAAATTCTAAAAGAAGAAGGTTACATATCTAGTTTTGAAGAAATTGAAATAGCTAATAAAAAATATTTATTACTTTGCTTAAAGTATCATAGTCAGAAAAGAGAACCAATTATAACAGGAATTAAGAGAATAAGTAAACCAGGTTTAAGAGTCTATGTCAATAAAAGTAACTTACCAAATATTTTAAATAATCTAGGTATAGCTATATTATCAACATCTAAAGGTATTATTACTAATCATAAAGCAAAAAAAATTAGGCATCGGTGGTGAAGTTATTTGTTATATCTGGTAATAAATATTTTAATTTATATGTCAAGAATAGGTAAATTACCAATAAAGGTACCTTCAAATGTACAAGTAGAGATCGATAAACAAATGATCAATATTTCTGGTCCACATGGGAAACTTTTTAGAAAAATATCTGATTCAATTTTAGTGGAAATGAATGAAAATCTTATAATAATTACTAAAGTAAATAATACGAAAATAGCAAATCAACTTTATGGCTTAACGAGAACTCTAATCAATAATATGGTTATTGGAGTTTCACAAAAATTTACTCGTACATTACAACTTCAAGGAGTTGGTTATAGGGCTCAAGTAACTGGTACAAACTTGATTTTAAATTTAGGTTATAGCCATCCAATTTCAATACCAATACCTGTAGGAATTGATATTAAAGTAGAAAAAAATATAGTAATAACTATTACTGGATTTGATAAGGAAATTGTTGGTCAATTAGGGGCAACAATTAGAAGTAAACGTCCTCCTGAACCTTATAAAGGTAAAGGAATATTATATAAAAATGAAATTATTAAACGTAAAATAGGAAAATCTGGTAAATAATAAACTATGGGAAAACGACAAAAGAAAAGAATTAAAGGTAATAATTTTAAACCAAGATTATCTATTCATCGATCAAATAGGCATATTTATGCTCAAGTTATTGATGATTCATCCTCGAGAACAATAATAAGTTGTTCAACTTTAGATTTAGACATAAAATCAAGATGTTTAAATACTTCAAATAAAATAGCTTCAAAACTTGTAGGAGAAATCATTGGTACAAAACTATTAAATGAAAAAATTACCCAAATAATTTTTGATAGAGGAAAAAAACCTTATCATGGTCGTATAAAAGAAGTAGCAGAAGGAGTTAGATTAACAGGTCTAAAATTTTAATAGATATATACTTTTCGAATATTTATGAGTAATGAAAATGAAAATGGAAAAATTATTTGGGAACAACGAGTAGTAAAAGTTTCTCGGGTTTCCAAAGTTGTTAAAGGTGGTAAAAAAATAAGTTTTCGAGCAACAGTTGTTATTGGTGATATGGAGCAGAAAGTTGGGGTTGGAGTAGGAAAAGCTAAAGAAGTTAGTATAGCAGTAAAAAAAGCAGAAACTGATGCAAAGAAAAATATAATAAATATTCCAATAGCCGAAGGTAAAACAATTCCTCATTCTATGATAGGAGTTGCTGGTGGTTCCAAAGTTTTTATACGACCAGCTGTTCAAGGAACAGGTGTTATTGCAGGGGGTTCTGTAAGGATTGTTCTAGAACTTGCTGGAATTAAAAATATCTTATCAAAACAACTTGGTTCAAATAACCCTTTAAATAATGCACGAGCTACAATTATGGCATTAAAAGATTTAACTACAATTGAGCAAGTTATTCAAAAAAGACAAATATCTTTTGAGCAAATTATAGGGAAATAATATCTGATTAGTCATATTGTTATTCTCCATAAAACATAAGCGATTAATATTAAAAACTAGTTACTTATATAATTTTTCTTATGAATTTGCAATTACAAAAAAATAATCCCTCTTTTCAACAACGCTTTTTTTTAACTATTAGTTTACTTACATTAGTTCGAATTGGTAGCTTTATACCTCTCCCCTATATAGATATTAAGACTTTTTCCCCTTTATTAAGATCAAATAATTCAACAACAGCGATTGCTACGATTTTGAATAACTTTTCTGGAGGTGGTAATGCTTCTTTTAGTATTTTAAGCCTTGGTATTTTACCTAATATTAATGCTTCAATCTTAATTCAACTTTTAACTACTATTAATCCAACTCTTTTAAAATTACAAAAAGACGAGGGCGAATATGGTCGACGTAAACTTATAGATTATACAAGATATTTGACTTTTTTTTGTGCTGTTATTGAAAGTATAATTACGACATACAGTTTTCGATCTTTAATTTTTAATTGGAATATTTTAGTCTTAATACAAATAAGTTTATCATTAATAGCAGGTACGATGATTATATTATGGTTTAGTGAATTAATTACAAAATACGGTATAGGTAATGGATCTTCAATATTAATTTGTTTTAATATTGTTTCAAATTTTCCTGATCAACTTCGAACTATGGTTTTAAACCTTTCTAATCAAAGTATCTTTATTAGTTTTTTTGTTAGTAGCATATTTTTACTGACAACTATTGGTTGTATTTATATAAATGAGGCCGTAGTAAAAGTTCCATTAGTCTCAGCAAGTCAATTATTACGAAATGTTAATAAATTTTCACTATGGAACAATAGTAATTTACCACTTCGAGTTAATCAAGCAGGAGTAATGCCTTTAGTTTTCACTTCTTCGGTTATGGTTGTTTTAACTTCTATTACCAAGTTCTTATATGGTCAACTTATTAATATTGATTTTTTTTCAAATATAACTCTTTTTCCTAAGAATGGGATATTAATAATTGGAAAAATTTGTTATTGGGTATTTTATGGTATTTCAGTTTTTTTTTTTACTTCATTTTATTCGACAATACTTTTAGATCCTAAAGATATAACAGAACAATTTCGTAAAAATTCTGTTACAATAAAAGGAGTTACACCAGGAATAAATACACAAAGTTATCTCTCTATAACTATTAAAAGATTAACAATTATTAATGCTATTTTTCTTATTATTATCCTTATCTTGCTTAATGGTTTAGAATATTTGTTACCAATAAATAATTTAAATTTAAGGGGATTTGGATTAACTTCTCAACTTATTTTAGTTAATGTTCTAGTTGACACTTTTAGAAAAGTTCAAAATTTATTAAATAGGGAAGATATATTCTAAATTAATAGTTGAACAATTTATAAATATATGGATATATAAATAATAAATAAATATGAAAGTTAGACCATCAGTAAAAAAGATGTGTGAAAATTGTAGAATCATTCGTCGTCACGGTAGAGTTCAAGTAATTTGCATTAATCTTAAACATAAGCAGCGACAAGGTTAAAGTGACAAAAAAAATTGGAGGTTATATATGGTTCGACTTTTAGGACGAGATTTGGCGAATAATAAAAAAATTAAATATGCTTTAACAACAATTTATGGAATTGGGTTATCAAGATCAAAAGAAATTTTAGAAAGTGCTGGATTAAATAATGCTGATAAAAAAGGTATTCGAGTAAAAGATTTATCTGATGAAGAAATAAGTAATTTAAGAAAAGTTTTAGAAAAAAATTATCGACTTGAAGGTGACCTAGTAAGATTAACAAATTTAAATATAAAACGCCTAATGGAAAACGGATCTATCAAAGGTCGTCGCCATAGAGCAGGATTACCCGTAAGAGGACAAAGAACAAGAACCAATGCTCGAACTCGACGAGGGGGTAAAAAAACCGTCGCGGGTAAGAAAAAATAATATACATCTTAAAAATATATTCTCCGACAGGAAAAAAAAATGAAAAAAAAAATAAAGCGAACTATTGTTACTGGAGCAATGCATGTTCATGCAACTTTTAATAATACTATCGTGACAGTTAGTGACCTAGATGGAAATACTTTGTCTTGGGCATCCGCTGGAACTGTTAATTTTAAAGGATCTCGTAAAAGTACTCCATTTGCTTCCCAAAAAGCTGCTGAAAAGGCCGCTTTGGTAGCAAAAGACGAGTATGGACTTAAAAGATTAGAAATTATCATAAAAGGTTCTGGACCTGGCAGAGAAGCCGCTATTCGTGCTGTTTATCAAAAAGGAATTAAAATTGTTTCTATTAAAGATAGTACGTCTATTCCCTATAATGGTTGTCGTCCACCCAAACGTAGAAGAGTTTAAAAAATTTTTCTTTCTACAATTTTTTATTTTAAATTAAATAAGTTTAAAGTCTAATTGTAACATTTAAACAGAATAATTTTTAAAAAACTTATTTAATTAATCGGAAACTAGTAATGGAAATAAATAGTAAATGTAAGTGCGTTGATCTTGATTTATTAAATCCGAATGAATTTTATGGTCATTTTGTTTTTACGGCATTAGAAAAAAGTGAAGGAACTACACTAGGTAATGTTTTAAGGCGAACTCTATTATCAAATTTATATGGCTTTAGAATTGTAGGTGTTAGAATCGCTGGTATAAATAGCGAATTTACCTCTTTAGGTAGTATTCGCGAAGATCTTTTTGAAATTATACTAAATTTGAAAGAACTTGTAATCTTAAATTATAATATAATGGACCCTATTTGCTATGGTCGATTAAAAGCTTATGGACCTGCTATTATTACAGCAGCATCATTAGAATTACCTAACAATATTAAAATATTGAATCCTAATAATCATTTATTAACAATTTCAGATAAATCAGTTATTGAACTAGAAGTAAAAATAGAGGCTGGAAAATCATATGTGTTAGCTAAAAATCAAAAACTAGAAGGAGCTTCGGATTTTATCCCGATTGATTCCAATTTTGCCCCAATTTCAAAAGTAAACTGGTATCTTAAATCATTACCGCATTATATCGAAAAAAATAATGAAGAACTTCACCTAGAAATTTATACTAATGGAACCCTATTACCTCATCAGGCGCTATTACAAGCAAGGATAATAATAGGTTATATGTTATCTACAATTAAAATAATGGAATTTCCGTGCTTTGAGAGTTCTCAAAAAATAAAACGGATAAAAAAAAATTTAGTAAACTCTCAAATATCGACTGAAGAATATAATTATAATGATCAAGATAACATAATAGGAAAACATTCATCAATTAAGGATAAAAATAATACTAATCTAGAGGATATTAATGAAAATATAAATAAATTAGAAAATCGTTCCTTAAAAGGTCTAGGATTATCAACTCGAATAATTAGGGCATTAAAGAAAGTGAATATAAATTTTACTCGGGACTTAATTCAATACCCTTTATCGGACTTAATAGGTATTCCAGGTTTAGGAATTAAATCAGTAGAAGAAATAAAAAAGAAATTAAATCAGTTTTCTCAATTATCTAAGAATTAATAATTCAATAAATTATTGGCTATTTATAGAAACAATTAAATATTAATTATGAAAGATACTTTTATTCCATCAAAACAAAATTTAAAAAAACAATGGTATTTAATCGATGCTAAAAATAAATGCTTAGGGAGGTTGGCAACAGAAATATCAGTTTTATTAAGAGGCAAGAAAAAGGTTATTTTTACTCCTACACATAACCTTGGAGATTCTATCATAATTATAAATGCAGAAAAAATATCTATAAGTGGGAAAAAAAGGACACAAAAATTATATTTTCGTCATTCAGGTAGACCAGGTGGAAAAACTATTGAAACTTTTGAGGATGTACAAATTCGCATTCCAGAACGTATTCTTGAAAAAGCTATTAAAGGTATGCTACCTAAAAATCGTTTAGGGAGAAAGTTTTTTAAAAACTTAAAGATATATAAAGGTTCAAAACATCCACATGCTTCACAAAAGCCACAAATAATAAAATTATAATAATTAAAATTTATAGCTTATGAAAGGTAAAGAAATTAATAATCCCCATATTTATGGAATTGGGAGACGAAAAGAATCGACAGCAATTGTTTATTTAGTCCCATTTTCAGAATTAACTTCTCAGATACCCTGTGAAGTTAATGGTTACAAAGCTGAACAATATTTTCAGCAAAATTTTACTTATTTGAAAAAAATCAGTTTACCTTTAAAAATAGTAAAACTAGAGAAAAAGTACAAAATTATAGTGAATGTTAAAGGTGGAGGATTGACAGGACAAGCTGATTCAATAAAATTAGGAATTACAAGAGCCCTTTGCAAACTTGATGAACTTAATTTTCGACCCATTTTAAAATACAATGGTTTTTTAAAAAGGGATGCACGAATTAAGGAACGTCGAAAATATGGTTTAAAAAAAGCTAGAAAAGCTTCACAATATTCAAAACGTTAGTTAATACATACTTATATTAACATATATCTATATAGTATATCATTATGGCAAAAAAAAACTTACATCCAGAATGGTTTGAGAATACAAAAGTTTATTATGATGGACAATTAATTATGGTTGTAGGATCTACAAAACATGAATTACATGTTGATATTTGGTCTGGAAATCATCCTTTCTACACAGGTTCACAACGAATAATTGATACAGAAGGTCGTGTTGAAAGATTTTTTAAAAAATACAAAATCGAAGATAAGGGTAATATTAATCAATAAATTTTAATTGACTATAAAACAACTTTAATATATGCCTACTATACAACAATTAATTAGATTAAAACGTAAAAAAATTCAACGTAGAACAAAATCACCTGCATTAAAAAATTGCCCTCAACGTCGAGGAGTCTGCACAAGAGTACATACAATAACACCGAAAAAACCTAATTCCGCAATACGAAAAGTGGCACGAGTTAGATTAACTTCTGGATTTGAAGTCACAGCTTATATACCAGGAATTGGACATAATTTACAAGAACATTCTGTAGTTCTACTTCGGGGAGGAAGAGTTAAAGATTTGCCTGGTGTACGGTATCATATTATTAGAGGAACGCTTGATACAACTGGAGTAAAAGATAGACGGCAAGGTCGATCAAAATATGGTATGAAAAAGCCGATAAAATAAAATTTAAAAAAATAAATTATGTCTCGTCGCACAAATAAAAAACGAAAATTTCCTAATGAAGATCCTGTTTACAATAGTTTTTTAGTTAGTTTAATGATATCGAAAATTTTGAAAAATGGAAAAAAAACAATAGCAGAGAAAATTCTTTATGAGGCTTTCGAGATTATAAAACAAAAGACTGATACTCAACCGTTAAAAATTTTTGAAATAGCTATAAAAAATGTAAGCCCTACAGTTAAAATAAAAGCTAAACGCGTAGGAGGGTCAACTTACCAAGTACCTATCGAGGTAAAAAAATTTAGAGGAATTAATCTAGGTTTATGCTGGATTATTCAATTTGCCAAGGCAAGATCAGGAAAAACAATTGCTATAAAATTAGCCAATGAAATTATAGATGCTTCAAAAGGTTATGGTAATGCGATTCGTAAAAGACATGAAACTCATCGAATGGCAAGATCAAATAAAGCTTTTGCACATTTTCGTTCGTAATAGCAATTAAACGCCAAAAGTAAAAAATATACATATATGTATATAAGAAAAGGAGTATAGACTTATGGCTCGGGAAAAATTTGATCGAACAAAACCACATATTAACATTGGAACAATAGGACACGTCGATCATGGTAAAACTACATTAACAGCTGCAATTACTGCTGTTTTATCATTATCTGGTAGTGCAAATGCCAAAAAATATGAAGATATTGATGCAGCGCCCGAAGAACGCGCGCGTGGAATCACTATTAATACAGCTCATGTAGAATATGAAACAGAAACTCGTCATTACGCTCATGTCGATTGTCCCGGTCATGCCGATTATGTTAAAAATATGATTACTGGTGCAGCACAAATGGATGGTGCTATATTAGTTGTTTCAGCAGCGGATGGTCCAATGCCTCAAACACGTGAACATCTTTTATTATCAAAACAAGTTGGTGTTCCACATATTGTAGTCTTTCTAAATAAAGAAGATCAAGTTGATGACCTTGAATTAATAGAGTTAGTAGAATTGGAAGTAAGAGAATTATTATCTAATTATGAGTTTCCTGGAGATGATATACCTATTGTTGCAGGTTCTGCCTTACAAGCTTTAGAAGCCATTAACGCTGAACCGACGATAAAAAAGGGAGATAATAAATGGGTCGATAAAATTTATAATTTAATGGAAGAAGTGGATAATTATATACCAACGCCAATAAGGGACACTGAAAAAACATTTTTAATGGCAATTGAAGATGTTTTTTCAATTACTGGTCGTGGTACTGTGGCAACTGGTAAAATTGATCGCGGAATTATAAAAGTAGGTGAAACAGTAGAATTAGTAGGTTTAGGTGATACGAAATCAACGACAGTAACTGGCGTTGAAATGTTCCAAAAAACTTTAGATGAAGGTGTTGCTGGTGATAATGTTGGCATTTTATTACGAGGATTACAAAAGACAGAAATAGAGCGTGGTATGGTATTGTCAAAACCTGGGACAATAACACCACATAATACATTTGAATCGGAGGTTTATGTTTTAACAAAAGAAGAAGGTGGACGTCATACGCCATTCTTTGTCGGTTATAGACCTCAGTTTTATGTTCGAACAACAGATGTAACAGGTGAAATTTTACGTTTTACAGATGATAGTGGGTCGAAATCAGTAATGGTCATGCCTGGAGATCGTGTAAAAATGACAGCTGGTTTAATTTCTTTAATTGCAATCGAAGAAGGAATGAGATTTGCTATTCGAGAAGGTGGAAGAACTATTGGAGCTGGTGTTGTTTCAAAAATTCTTAATTAAATATTAATTTTATGTCAACAGAAAAAATACGAATTATCTTACAGTCCTTTAATCATTTAAGATTGTATCAATCTTGTAATGTTATACTTAATTTATTAAATCAGGAAAAGTCTATTACTAATATATCAGGTCCAATATCTTTTCCTACTAAAAAAAGATCATATTGTGTTTTAAGATCTCCGCATGTTAATAAAGATTCACGTGAACAATTTGAGATTCGTCGCTATAAAAAAATGATTGATATTCAATCTAATTCTAAAGAAATAATTAATACTCTATTATTACTCGATCTTTCTCCTGGTGTTTCCACTAAATTATTTAACTATAAATAATTAGTCTTAACACAATAGTTACATTTCTGTTAGTTTAAAACTAAAACAGAAAATGTAAATGTAACTATTGTGTTAAGACTAATTCTTCTAATTTAAAATTTGCTGTATTTGTTCCACTGTAATTGACTTTTATAAATCTTACTACTATTGGATAATTTGAACCCCCTTGCTCTATTGCAGCTACAGTCCCAAGATCATTATACCAATATGATTCTTTTCTTAAAATACGGACTTTTGATCCCTTCTCTATCATAATTAGTTATTTATATTAAAAGTAAATATTACAATATATCATATTTTAGATTTTTGTAAGTTTACAGAAAATTCTTATAAACTTGTTTTTTAAAATCCTTTATGTTAATAATAATATTGTAATACTATTATTAACATAAAGGATAATTATTTATGAAGAATGAAACCCCCAAAATTTTTTATATAATTTTAATTGGCCTTGCTTTCATCTCAGGTTTTATTTATTTTAAATGGGATTCCATCCTAGACTTAATTACTAATTTGGTTAACTTTAAAGAAAGTCACCCGAGTAATTTAATTAGTTTTGAGAAATTTTTAAGTTACCTAGAAAATGGGGATATAAAAAAAGTAGATTTATACGAAAATGGTGAAATTATTGTTTTTGATATCGTTGATTCAATTAGTTCAAAACTACAACATATTAGCGTAAAAGTACCTATTCGAAATTCTTCTCTAATATTAAAATTAAGAGAATATCAAATAGATTTTACTGCCCATCCTTCTGTATCATTTAATTCAGCTTGGTCAATTCTAAGTGTATTTTTAATTCCAGTTTTATTATTTGTTGTTTTTCAATTATTTTTTTCTGAAGGTAGCAATTACGATTTCTTCGGTAATTTGGGGAAAGCTCGTGCAAAAATTCAATTAGATGCCAATACCGGTGTTTCATTCAAGGATGTTGCAGGTATTGATGAGGCAAAACAAGAATTTGAAGAATTTGTTTCTTTTTTAAAAATGCCCCAATTATTTACAGCTGTTGGTGCTAATCCACCAAAAGGCGTTATAATAGTTGGTCCTCCAGGTACAGGGAAAACTTTACTAGCAAAAGCAATAGCTGGAGAAGCTGGTGTACCATTTATTAGTATTTCTGGATCAGAATTTGTTGAAATGTTTGTTGGTATAGGGGCTTCACGAGTTCGTGATTTATTTGAAACTGCAGAACGTAATTCTCCTTGTATTTTATTTATTGATGAAATTGATGCTATTGGCAGACAAAGGGGGACAGGAGTAGGGGGTACTAATGATGAACGTGAACAAACATTAAATCAAATTTTGACAGAAATGGATGGATTTAAACCTACAAGTGGAATTATTGTAATTGCAGCAACAAACAGAGCTGATGTTTTAGATTCTGCGTTATTACGTCCAGGACGTTTTGATCGTCAAATAACTGTCTATCTACCAGATATATATGGTCGTATAGATATTTTAAAAGTCCATAGTCGAGATAAAAAAATTGATTCAAAAACTTCGCTTAAATTTATTGCACAGCGTACAGCAGGTTTCTCTGGAGCTGATCTAGCCAATATTCTTAACGAAGCTGCTATTTTAACTGCTAGAGCTAATTTAGAGACTATAACTATTAAACAAATTTATACAGCAATTGAAAGAATTATCGCTGGATTAGAAGGAGTTTTACTAAATGATTCCAGAAATAAAAGACTAGTGGCTTATCATGAAGTAGGGCATGCTTTAGCTGGTACATTGTTAAAAAATCATGATGATGTTCAAAAAGTAACATTAATCCCCAGAGGACGGGCTCAAGGATTAACTTGGTTTACACCTGATGAGCAGCCTCTTCTAACACGTGGTCAATTGTCTTCTAGATTAATAGGAACACTTGGGGGTCGGGCAGCTGAAAAAGTTATTTTTGGAAAAATGGAAATTACTAGCGGTGCCAGTAATGACTTTTTTAAAGTTAATTCTTTAGCTAGACAAATGGTTACAAGATTTGGGATGTCTAGTTTAACTCCTATGGCTATGGAATTACCTAAACCGACGATTTTTTTTGGACGACGTTTACAAACTAGACCGGATTGTTTTCTTGATGTTGCAGATCAAGTTGATATGCAAATTATTGAAATTGTGGAAGATGGATTTGAAAAAGCGTGCACTATATTAGAAAGAAATCGCCTATTATTAGATCAGTTATCAACATTATTAACTCAAATTGAAACAATTGATGGAAAAGACTTTGAACAATTTGTAAGTAAGTATACTGGTTTACCTAAACAGGCTAAACTAAAGCCATTATCTTAAAAATTAAAAGTGTCAAGAAATTAATTTTTTATTGATAGAGTCGAGGTAATTAAAGGAAATTTTATTTAATCATAGTTTATGATGAAGATATAAACTATGATTAAATAAAATTTCCTTTAATTACCTAGACTTTGCCAATCCACATCAACATCATTTAAAATCAATGACGAATTATAGATTTGTAGAATTATTAATAAAAAAACTAAAAATAATAACATTGCGATACCCATAATTAATGTTGTAGCCCATCCAGGTGCTACTTTACCATATTCAGAATTTAAAGGTCTTAAAATATCACCTAATTTTGTTTTAAAAGCCATAATTTATTTTAAGTTAAATTAATTAGTAAGAATTTTTGTCAGTATAATAATTCAATAATAGAATAAAACTTATGGAGACATCTGTAATTTTGTTGATTTTTGTTTGCACTTTTTTAATAACAATAACTACTTATTCAACTTATAGATCATTCAGATCAGGATTAAGAGATCCATTTGAAGAGCATGAGGATTAATTATATTTTTAATAATTAATCTAAAATACTTTAGACTTATATTTATTAATAAACATAAATCTAAAGTATTTTATTCTTTTATAATTCTAGGAGGGTCACGGAAGAAAACAGCAAAAAAGAGAACCATTAATGTTCCTATTAATAAAGTTGAATATACTAAAGCTGGTTGTGAAAGTTGTGAAAAATCAATACCCATATTTTTCCTTTTAATTAATAATTAAAAAATAAATTAAACTACACCCTGTTTACGAGTTGTTTCATCACCTAGTTTTTGGAATGCACCAAACTCAACTTGCTCTGTAACTTCCGATCCAATACCAGTAAATACATCACGAAAAATAGTACGAGAACCATGCCATAAATGACCTAAGAAAAAGAATAGTGCTAAATTTAAATGTCCAAATGTATACCAGCCACGTGGACTACTTCTAAATACACCATCAGATTCTAAACTTGTTCTATCAAATTCAAAAACTTCTCCAAGTTGAGCTTTACGAGCAAACTTTTTCACAGTTGGTGCATCTTTGAATGATTGACCATTTAATTTACCACCATAAAAACTTACGTTTACACCAACTTGTTCAATACTATACTTTGATTCAGCACGTCTAAAAGGAATATCAGCACGAATAATACCATCTTTATCAATTAAAATAACAGGGAATGTTTCAAAGAAAGCAGGCATACGACGTACAGTTAACTCACGTCCTTCACGATCTCTAAAAATTGGATGACCTAACCAAGCTTCCGCTATTCCGTCACCTTTATTCATAGGACCAGATCTAAATAACCCTCCTTTTGCAGGATTATTACCAATGTAATCATAAAATGCTAATTTATCAGGAAGACTTGACCAAGCCTCAGTTTCTGACAAACCTTCATTTAAAGATGTTTCAACTCGACGTTCAATCTCTTGTTGAAAATACCCACTATCCCATTGGTATCGTGTTGGTCCAAATAACTCAATAGGAGTGGTTGCCGAACCATACCACATAGTACCTGAAGTAATAAAAGCTGCAAAAAAAACAGCTGCAATACTACTTGATAAAACTGTTTCAATATTTCCCATTCTTAATGCACGATATAATCTTTGAGGAGGTCGTAAAGTTAAATGAAAACCACCTGCTAAAACTCCAAAACTACCAGCTGCTATATGGTGTGCAGCAATTCCTCCTGGATTAAAAGGATTAAAACCATTTGGACCCCATGAGGGTGCAACGGGTTGAACCTGTCCAGTTAATCCATAAGCATCGGAAACCCAAATACCTGGTCCAAAGAATCCAGTTACATGAAAGGCACCAAAGCCAAAACATAACAAACCAGATAAGAATAAATGGATACCAAAAATTTTCGGTAAATCTAAGGAAGGTTCACCGGTTCTTGGATCACGAAACAATTCAAGATCCCAGTACACCCAATGCCAAACAGCCGCTAAAAAACAAAGGCCTGATAGTATTATATGAGTATATGCAACTCCTTCATAGCACCATAAACTTACAAGAGGTTCAGTTTTTTCACCTGCTATATCCCAACCAGTCCATGAATCTGAAACCCCTAATCTTGTCATAAAAGGCATAACAAACATACCTTGACGCCACATAGGATTTAAGATAGGATCTGAAAAATCAAATACAGATAATTCGTATAATGCCATTGAACCAGCCCATCCAGCAACTAATCCTGTGTGCATTATATGAACTGCAATTAACCTGCCCGGATCATTAAGAACTACAGTATGAACACGATACCAAGGTAATGCCATTTATTATAACTCCTAATTTAGTGAACATCTTTTTGACTTTCTTACTGCATAGTCTATATAGAATATATATAAACCCAAAAAATTTGACAAATTAACTGGGGGTCACTAATATAATAATACGTTATTATTTCGATTTAAAATAAATTTTACTTGTAATAGTTATCTGGTTTTGATCTCAAATTTAAATGTATGCCTACCTTTAAAATACATATGATATGTCCAAAAGAAAAAATTGATACAACTTATGATTGTCCTGATGACGTCTATATTTTAGACGCAGCTGAAGAGGTAGAGTTAAATTTACCATATTCTTGCCGAGCTGGAGCGTGTTCAACTTGTGCGGGAAAACTATTAAAAGGATCTGTAGATCAATCAGAACAAGCTTTTTTAGATGACGAAAAAATAGAATGTGGCTATATATTAACTTGTGTAGCTTACCCTAGAAGAGATTGTGACATTGCAGCTCATGTAGAACACGAAATTTTCTAGAATCTTAAAATTACTATATCTAGTAGCTTAAATATTAAAATAAAAATATTTAAGCTATATCTAATAGTTTTATTTTAATATTTATACTTTATATTTAAAAATACATTTGGTACTATTTAAGTGTTACAATAGCACCAGCTTCTTCGAGTAATTTTTTAGCTTCTTCAGCAGCAGGTTTTGATAATCCTTCTTTAATAACTTTTGGCGTATTTTCAACCACATCTTTTGCTTCTTTTAATCCCAATTCTGTTACTGATCTAACAACCTTTAAAATAGCAATTTTTTTATCTTTAGGGACTTCGTCTAGACTAACATCGAATTCTGTTTTTTCCTCTATTGCTTTGTTATCATCTTCAATAGATGTAGAACCTTGACTCATCACCATAACTCCACCTCCTGTAGATGCGTCCACATTAAAGGTTTCTTCTATAGATTGAACTAATTCAGCAGCTTCTAATAATGTTAATGTTTTTAATTCTTCAATTAAAGTTGAAATTTTTTCAGTCATAACTTTATACTATAGTTTTAGTTTATTTTATCATTTTAATGTTGAAATATCTAATTGAATTGATGGTCCCATTGTACTACAAATATGAAAAGTTTTAAAATAACGACCCTTTACGCCTGTGGGTTTATTATTTTCTATTGAAGTATAAACAGCTACTAAATTTTCTAACAAATCTGATTCATTAAAATTACTTTTTCCTATCAATAAATGAACAATTCCTGTTTTATCAGAACGGTATTCTACTTTACCCTTTTTAAACTCTTGCAATGTTGAACTTAGATCAGTAGTTACTGTACCAGCTTTTGGTGAAGGCATTAAACCTTTTGGACCCAAAATTCTACCTAACTTAGCTAATTTAGGCATCATATCGGGTGTAGCAATCAAAATATCAAAGTTTAACTCACCTCTTGTTATTGCTTCTATTAAATCATCAGAACCAATTATATCAGCTAATTCTAAATATTCAGATTTCATAGCTTCTGAAGCTATTAATACTGCTATACGTTTTATTTTTCCGGTTCCTTTAGGTAATATTAAGGTACTTCGTAATTGTTGATCACTGTACTTAGGATCAATTGATAATGCTATATGGACTTCGATAGATTCTACAAATTTAGCATTTGCGGTTTCTTTTATAAGACTGATAGCCTCTTTTTGGTGATATAAACGTTTTTCTATTTTTTGTCTGTTATTCTGTATTCGTTTATTTGACTTTTTCATTCTTTTTTAAATCCATTTTAAGAATTTTCAATTGCTATATTAATCATTTATTGCAATTCCCATGTTTTTTGCCGTCCCAGCAATAATTTTAAAAGCACTATCTAGATTTTTTGTATTTAAATCTGGTAACTTAATTTGGGCTATTTTTATAATTTCACTTTTTTTTATTGATCCGATAATTTGTTTATTTGGTTCAGCAGCGCCCTTTTTTAGGTTGATAGCTTTAATCAGTAGTACAGATGCCGGAGGCGTTTTCAATATAAAAGTATAAGATCTATCTTCAAAAACTGATATTTCTACTGGAATAATTAAACCACTTTGATCAGCTGTTCTTGCATTATACTCTTTACAAAAAGCCGCTATATTAACACCATGTTGACTAAGAGCTGGACCTACAGGAGGTGCAGGAACAGCTTTACCTGCTGATAAAGCTAATTTTATTATACTGGTTACTTTTTTTCCCATACCTTTGATAATATATATCTATTAATATTTTTCGATCTAAGTAATTTTAAAATTTTTAAGCTAAAATAAGATTTCTGGTTTTCTTTCCCTACATAACATACTTACGCGTCTTGAAGGACTTGAACCCTCGACACTAGGTTTTGGAGACCTATGTTCTACCAACTGAACTAAAGACGCTCTTCATAACAATTAAAGAGAAATTATTAAAATCACATAATGCTTTAATCTTTATTTTCTTGTCAAACTAATTTTGCTGTCAAAGAAAATATATAATATTCAATAAACATTATATTATAAAGACGTTTTCTAATTAAAATATCAAAAGAAATTTAAGTATCAAAAAACCGAAGAAATCTCGGATCAAAAATTAATTTGGTTGAACCTATTGGTCCATTTCGATGTTTCGCTACAATAAGTTCGATGATATTTTTTTCAGAGTTTTCCTTATTGTAATAATCATCACGATATAGCATAATAACAATGTCAGCATCTTGTTCAATTGAATTATGAACAATTATGCGGTTTACTAGATAATTTGAATAACTTGAAATCCTTAAATCATAAACAGCTGCTAATTCTTGATACCTTATTTTGATTACCTTATCCCACGTAATAAAAGATTTATTAAAATGAGTTAAAGAATTAGCATAAAATAATAATTTTATGCTAATCAAATCGTTTAATATTACTTTGTTAAGTTTTTTCCAACCTTTTTCTGTCAAAATTTTATGATCACTAGTTAAAAATATTGACCAACCGAGATTAGTACTTAACCTATAAATAGGTTTTTGTCCAGTAAATTTAATATCAAAAAGTTTTTGTTTAGAAAAAAATCTACCAGTCCAACAATAAATAATTGAATTTTTCATTTTATTGATAACCGAGTCACCAAAGAAAAAATTAATACATCCACTCTCTCTTAAATCTGCTAAAATCGGTTTTTTGTTTACTCTACTTTCCACATTTCTACTCAATTGAGATAAAACAATAATTGGTATGTTTAAATCACGCGCTAATTTTTTTAGCGCTCGGGTAATTTTTGATAACTCTTGAACTCTATTTATAGTTTGATCTACTTCTTCTAAAAGTTGTAAATAATCTATAACTACTAAACTTATTTTTTTTACTGACTCAAAATTAATACTTTTTACTTTTAATTTAATATCATTAACGGATAATTCTGGGGTATCATCAATAAAGAGTTTCAAACTTGACAATTTATTAATAATTTTATGTATTTCAAACCATTCAGTTTCTTTAATTCTGGCTGCTCTTAATCTAGTACTTGTTATTTCTACTTCCGATGCCAATAATCGATATAATAGTTGTTGTTTTGTCATTTCTAGACTAAAAAAAACTACTGATGTATTATGATATTGGGCAATATTTTTTGCTAAATTAAAAGCGAAAGCAGTTTTACCCATTGAAGGTCGACCGGCAATAATAATCAGATCAGAATTTTGAAATCCCTGAGTTATTACATCCAGTTCTATAAAAGTTGTTTTTAATCCAGATAAGTGTGGAATTTTTAAGCCTTGCTCAATTTCTTTAGCTATTTGTTGTAAACCTTGTTTAACGCTAATTAGATGTTTTGTTGATTTATTTTCTGCTAGATGAAAATAACTTTGTTCAATTTTTGTAAAAATCGTTTCTAAGGGAATATTTGTTAAATAACCTAATTCAATTATTTCTTCACCAAGTTTAATCAATAATCTTCGTAAATATTTTTCATAAATTAAACTTAGATACTCATCTAAATTATTTATCTTGTATATTTGATTTAGTAACTCTAAAATAACATGTGAACCTCCAATTTTCAATAAAAATCCATGATCTTGAATCCATGTAATTAAATTTATATAATCAATAGTCTTTCCTTCTGCATAAAGTATTAAAAGAGCTTTATAGATAATTTGATGAGTTTCTAGGTAAAAAGCTTCAATAGGTAGTTTTTCACTGACTACTAAAATTGTTTCAGGTATTGTTAAAATGCTACTTAAAACTAATCTTTCCGCTAAAAGGTTATATGGTAGTATTGTTTTTAAATTAGATAATCTTAAGTTCTCCATTTTAACAATATTCTATTCTGCTAAAATTTCTAGATCTACTTTAGCAATAATGTTGCTTGCTAACTTAATTTTAATAATATATTTTCCTAGTTGTTTGATCTCCGGAAATTCTAACTGGTTTTTATTAAGTTCTATTTGTAACTTAACTTTCTCGTTTAATAAATCTAATATCTGTTTTTTTGTAACTTTTCCGAAAAATACTCCATCTTCTTTGATTTTTTTATAGATTATAAATTTGTTAAAACCTTCTAATAATTTCTTATTCTCCTCACAGTTTTTAAGAAATTGCTTTTCTTTTATTTCTATACCTTTTTGTTTTAATTCAAATTGATGAATTAGATTCATAGTTGCTACTTTAGCAAGTTTTCCAGGAATTAAATAATTTCTAAGATATCCAGGTTTAGCTCTAATAATAGTTCCTTCTTTTCCTAAAGTATCTATATCTTTCGACAAGATAACTTGAATAGTTTTTTTTGTCATTTTTATATTATTAAAATTAATTTTTTTAGTTAATAATTATATTGTATAAAATCCTTAAAAAAAAAGTCAAAATTTATTACAATTTTTCGTTAATTAAGAATCAGTTTAATAAGGAAAATTAATATATTATATATATCTTCTAGGTTTAATATAAATAATTTCTTTAAGCAATTTTAATTGCTAAATTACTAATAAGGTTAATTTAATAATAATATAAAGTTAAAAAAAAGATAAGATAATTAATAAAGATATATAATAGTAATAAGATATTCCTCAGTAGCTCAGTGGTAGAGCAATCGGCTGTTAACCGATTGGTCGTAGGTTCAAGTCCTACCTGGGGAGAAGTTTTAATTGCTAATATCAAGTATATTAATAATAATTTAATACTCTATTGTTTTAAAAAAAGAGATAATGTTACTAACTATTAAAAAAGTTTAATAATTTATAATATAAATTAGCTGATTAGATAAGTTTGATAGACGTAAACTATTTGTGTTTCTTTTATCTACTTTATTATTGCTTGAAGTTCATACTTAATAATTTATTTATGTCTATTGCAATTGGACAACCAGAACGTGGTGGTTTATTCGACCTTGTAGATGATTGGTTAAAACGAGATCGTTTTGTTTTTGTTGGTTGGTCAGGCTTACTATTATTTCCTTGTGCTTATTTAGCACTTGGTGGTTGGTTTACTGGAACTACCTTTGTTACTTCATGGTACACACATGGGTTAGGAACTTCCTATCTAGAAGGTTGTAATTTTTTAACGGCAGCTGTTTCATCACCAGCTAATAGTATGGGACATTCTCTTCTACTTTTATGGGGTCCTGAAGCTAAAGGAAATTTCACACAATGGTGTCAAATTGGTGGCTTATGGACTTTTGTGGCTTTACATGGAGCATTTGCTTTAATTGGATTTTGTTTACGACAATTCGAAATTGCACGTTTAGTAGGTATTCGCCCATATAATGCAATTGCTTTTTCTGGTCCTATTTCAATTTTTGTTTCGGTTTTTTTATTATACCCATTAGGTCAAGCAAGTTGGTTTTTTGCTCCAAGTTTTGGAGTAGCAGGAATATTCCGTTTCCTATTATTTTTACAAGGATTTCATAATTGGACCTTAAATCCCTTTCATATGATGGGTGTAGCTGGTATCTTAGGTGGAGCTTTATTGTGTGCTATTCATGGAGCTACTGTAGAAAATACTTTATTTGAAGACGGTGACGCGGCAAATACATTCCGTGCATTTACCCCAACACAATCAGAAGAAACATATTCTATGGTAACAGCAAATCGCTTTTGGTCACAAATTTTTGGTGTAGCCTTCTCAAATAAACGTTGGTTACATTTCTTTATGCTATTTGTACCGGTAACAGGATTATGGACAAGTGCTGTCGGTATCGTAGGACTTGCTCTTAATTTAAGAGCTTATGATTTTGTATCACAAGAGCTCCGCGCTGCAGAAGATCCAGAATTTGAAACATTCTATACTAAAAATATTTTATTAAACGAAGGTATTCGCGCTTGGATGGCTGCACAAGATCAGCCACATGAAAACTTTGTATTTCCTGAGGAGGTTTTACCACGTGGAAACGCCCTTTAATATTGTAGCTGGTAGAGATATTGAATCTACAGGTTTTGCTTGGTGGTCTGGTAATGCTCGTCTAATTAATGTATCAGGTAAGTTATTAGGTGCACATGTGGCCCATGCTGGTATAATGGTTTTTTGGACAGGGGCTATGACATTATTTGAGGTTTCTCATTTTATCCCAGAAAAACCTTTATATGAACAAGGCTTTATTTTAATTCCTCATTTAGCAACATTGGGATGGGGTGTTGGTCCTGGGGGAGAAATTATAAATACATATCCATATTTCGTTGTTGGGGTTGTACATCTAGTTTCTTCTGCAGTACTTGGTTTCGGTGGAATTTACCATTCCTTAATTGGTCCTGATACACTTGAGGAATCTTTTCCATTCTTCGGTTATGACTGGCGTGATAAAAATAAAATGACCTCAATTTTGGGTATTCATCTAATTTTCCTTGGTTTAGGATCTCTTCTATTCGCTTTTCGAGCTATGCCAGGTAACTTATTTAGCTATGGATTATACGATACTTGGGCTCCAGGTGGTGGAGATGTTAGATTTATTGATAATCCAACTATAAATCCGTTTATCATTTTTGGTTACGTCTTTAAATCACCTTTCGGTGGCGATGGTTGGATTGCTTCAATTGATAACATGGAAGATCTTGTAGGAGGTCATATTTGGGTAGGTGCACTTTGTTTACTTGGTGGTATATTCCATATTGTAACTAAACCTTTTGCTTGGGCACGTAGAGCTTTTGTTTGGTCAGGGGAAGCCTATTTATCTTATAGCTTAGCAGCATTATCTCTTATGGGACTTACTGCTTCCATCTTTGTTTGGTACAACAATACGGCGTATCCTAGCGAATTCTTTGGTCCTACGGGCCCTGAAGCTTCTCAAGCACAAGCTTTCACTTTTTTAGTAAGAGATCAAAGATTAGGTGCTAATGTGGCATCAGCACAAGGACCTACTGGTTTAGGAAAATATTTAATGAGATCACCTAGTGGAGAAATTATATTTGGTGGAGAAACGATGCGTTTTTGGGATTTACGTGCTCCATGGGTAGAACCTTTACGTGGTCCAAACGGTTTAGATATTAATAAAATTAGAAATGATATTCAACCGTGGCAAGAACGTCGAGCAGCAGAGTATATGACTCACGCTCCTTTAGGATCTTTAAATTCAGTTGGTGGTGTAGCTACTGAAATAAACTCCGTAAATTATGTTTCTCCTCGTTCATGGTTAACAACTTCTCATTTTTTCTTAGGTTTCTTTTTATTGGTTGGTCATTGGTGGCATTCAGGTCGTGCTAGAGCAGCAGCAGCAGGTTTTGAAAAAGGTATAAATCGTCAAACAGAAGCGGTACTTTCAATGCGTCCAATTGATTAGTAGAACAGAAATTCAATCTTAAATAGAGTAATTCTTTTAATAATCTATTCATTTCGTAATAGATTATTTTAGAACTTTAAATTAGACTTCTGAAAATAGTACAGAATTCACAAACTAATTGTTAAATTTTCTATATTTATTATCAAAATAGCTGGTGAAAGGACTTGAACCTTCAACCTACTGATTACAAATCAGTTGCTCTACCAATTGAGCTACACCAGCATTTTAGAGTAAGTTAGGGTGAATGACGGGACTTGAACCCGCGAATGGCGGAATCACAACCCACTGCCTTAACCACTTGGCTACATCCACCTATTGAATCATTTATAGCTATATAGTATACTTTATATCCATATATAATATAATATAAGTAAAAATGAGTTATATGAAAAAAAAAAGCTTTTTCATTTCAATTGATTTAAATAACGATAGATATAAAATACTTACTATTCGACCTTTTCAAATATTTGAATTTCTAGAGTTTCTTAATTATCCAAAAAAATTAGTTATTTTAGAACATAATGGAAAGATAAATAATAATTTGACTATAAGATCAAAATACATAAAGCAAGATGATAAAATAGAAGTTATTACAATTGTTGGTGGTGGTTAATTTTCTAAAGTTATAGAAATCTTACCACGTTCGATATCTTTAGAAACAATTTTGAATAATAATTGATCTCCACGACTATAAAAGGAAGTAAGATCTAGTGTTTGATTTTGACAAATTTCAGAAATATGTACTAAACATTTTATTCCTAAAATATTAATAAAAATACCAAACTCTTTGATAGAAACAATATTTCCTAAATAGAGTGAACCAACTATTAAATTTTTATTAACTTTACTGAAAACTGCGGATGTTGAACTTATATGAGCAATATGAAAAGAATCTTTAATCTCAAGAAATTTAAAAGGCATAAAGAGATTTAGATTACTTGTTCTACGATAATATTTGGGTATATTTGTATTTAGTATAAAAAAACATAAATCATTAAAGCTTGCTATCTTCCCTCTTCCTAATGAATTTCCAATTCTCGCATAGATAATAATATTTGTAAAATCTAATTGTCTTAGGCGATTCCATAAATAAATGGATTTTACTCGTTTTAATGAAACAATTATTCGCTTATTTTTTTTAATATCAATAATTAAAAATTCGGCAATAAAATTAATATTTAATAATTCTTCAGTATTTGTTATCTTGGAAAGAGAAAACTCTTTTAATGGTAAAAAACATATTTTTTCTAGACCGAGATCAATTAAGCCATACTTTGGTTCCAATCCTATTAAAATACCCGCCAATATATCATTTTTTTTTATTTGATAACTATGTTTTGATAATAATAAACCAAATTTATTAAAATCAAATCTTGAGGTAACAATAGACATTATTATAATTTATCTTTTAATTTTAGAATAAAAATCTTCATATCATAATATTTTATTATATATCTCTTTTGTTACTCAATTTAAGAATTTACTTTAGCTTTAATAAATGTTAAATTATTTTGATCTGAATAGCGCTCCATAAACCTCATAAAACGATCCCAAGATTCAGCATTTTTCATAATATAAATAGCTTGAAGAGTTTTTGGTTTACCTTGAATAAATTTTGCATTAATATCTCTCGTACTTAAAGTACCCTCATTATCAATAAGAAACATTCCCGTTATTTCACTCTGTGAATTAATACCTGTATAAAATAAACTAGCATCTTCAAAAATAAAAGTTGCTGTGCCCGTAGTTCCATCAGGGGAACGCGTTATATTAATAATTGGAACAGTAGTCTCTTCAATTCCTTTAATAAATTGTATTACAGCTTTCATAAAACTCCTAATTAAATTTTTTTGCTTAATTAGTGCAATATAGTCTTTATCTAGGTCATTGTCAACTTTATTTTTATGTATTTTAAATCCCCCGAATTATAATACATAAAAAGTATGTTATAATGATTACTAAGCAAATAAGGTCAAGGGTGGTTGGCTCAGTGGTAGAGCGTCTGCCTTACAAGCAGAGGGTCACTGGTTCAAATCCAGTACTACCCAGTCTTTATTTACTTATTTCAAAGGGCTCATCGTCTAATGGATAAAGACCGGAACCTTCTAAGTTCCTAATGTAGGTTCAATTCCTGCTGAGCTCATTTTTAAAAAGATTTCTTTTTCTTTCTAATTCTGTAGATCTTTAAAGTGTTGTCGTCAATCTACTTCTTGACGTTATTTCAAAGATTTAGTATTATTGTGTTACGTAAGCTATTGTTAAATCTTTTAGTTTTTAGGTATTTAAAAAATATGAAATTATGTCTCACTATACTTCTATTAAAACAAAATATACGAATTCTAAGATCTTAAAGAAAGTTATAAACAAACTGGGCTATCCTTATATAGAACATAAATTACATCAAATTATTGAAGTACCAATAGTTGATTATGACTATTTAAAATCTAGTATATATGATACAACTCATCGAAATTATTTGGCTTTTAAATATAATAAATTTTCTTATGATATAATCACAGATTCTCAATCTTGGACTCAGAAAGAAATTCTTTCTACGTTTTTAAAAAAACTAGAATTAAATTATGGTTATGCTGAAACTATTTATCAAGCTCTTGATTTAGGTTTTGTTAGATCACGAGTTATTACCATGAATAAAAAACATAATCGATTTATCTTTCAACGTTTTGTCGAAACTAAGCTTTAAGTAAAACTTTATATTATAATTATATAAAATATAATATAATATAATTATTTTGCCGAGTAATTGATATAAGATCAAATAATATAGATAGAATTTCCTTATAAATATTCTAATTAATTTAGAATATTTATAAGGAAATTCTATCTATATTATTTGACGTTTTGTGGTATTAAAAATGAAATTAAAAAATTTATTAGCAATATTATAAATATAATAGCACTAATAAATTAGAAGATATATTATATAATAAAAAATATAAAAATATATATATTTATTTATAAAGAAAATTTAAATAACTAATTATACCTAATATACCTAAAGTAACTAATCTGTAAAATATTATTATTATGAATAATACAAATACTAATCTACAACAATTTGTGAATCAACCATATAAATATGGTTTTTTTACTAATATTGAAACTGAAACGCTTCCACCGGGATTAAATGAAAAAATAGTAAGAAATATTTTAAGAAAAAATAATGAACCTGATTATATGTTTAAATTTCGAATAGGGGCATTAAAAAGGTGGAGAAAAATAAAAAAACCTACCTGGTCAAAATTAGATCTTTTAGATATAGACTATCAAAAAATTATTTATTACTCTGTTCCAAAGAAAAAAAAAACTTTAGCTAATTTAGATGAGATTGATCCAGAAATAAAAAAAACATTTGATAAATTAGGAATTTCTCTTAACGAACAAAAACGTTTAGCAAATGTAGCTGTGGATGCAATTTTTGATAGTGTTTCAATTGCGACAACATTTAAGGAAGAATTAGAAAAATATGGAGTTATTTTTTGTTCAATATCAAAAGCTATTAAAAATTATCCTCATCTAGTAAAATATTTTTTAGGTACTGTAATCCCTCCGGGAGACAATTTTTTTGCCGCTCTAAATTCGACTGTATTTACAGATGGGTCCTTTTGTTATATACCAAAAAATTTACGATGTCCTTTAGAATTATCCACATATTTCCGAATCAATAATAAAGAAGCTGGACAATTTGAACGTACTTTAATTATTGCAGAAGAAGGCAGTTATGTCAGCTATCTTGAAGGATGTACAGCTCCACAATATGATACGAATCAACTCCATGCAGCTATTGTTGAATTAATTGCACTAAAAAATGCAGAAATAAAATACTCGACAGTTCAAAATTGGTATGCTGGGGATAAAAATGGTATAGGAGGGATTTTTAATTTTGTAACCAAACGTGGGTTGGCAATAGGAGAAAATTCAAAAATTTCCTGGACACAAGTAGAGACTGGTTCTGCTATTACTTGGAAATATCCTAGTTGTGTATTAATTGGTGATTACTCCAAAGGAGAATTTTATTCAGTAGCTTTAACAACTAACCGACAACAGGCTGATACGGGAACTAAAATGATTCATATAGGTGCAAATACAACAAGTCAAATTATTTCTAAGGGGGTCTCAGGGGGTTATTCAAAAAATAGCTATAGAGGACTAGTTAAAATTGGTACAAAAGCTTTAAATAGTAGAAATTTTTCTCAATGTGATTCACTCTTGTTTGGAATAAATGCCCAAGCAAATACTTTTCCTTACATACAAGTACAAAACTCGACTTCAAAAATAGAGCATGAAGCTTCTACTTCAAAAGTGGGCGAAGAGCAGATTTTTTATCTTTTACAGCGAGGGATTAATACTGAAGATGCTGTTACTTTAATACTTACAGGCTTTTGTAAAGTTGTTTTTAATGAACTACCAATTGAGTTTGCTACTGAAGTTGAACACTTATTACGTATAAAATTAGAAGGAAGTGTCGGATGATTAAAAAAACTAAATTGCCATTATTGGAAATCAAAGATTTACATGCAAATATTGATAATAATAAAATTTTGAAAGGAGTTAATTTATCAATTTTTGAAGGAGAAGTACATGCCATAATGGGAGTGAATGGTTCTGGAAAAAGTACTCTTTCTAAAGTGATTGCTGGTCACCCTTCTTATAATGTTACAAAAGGAGAAATATTATTTGAAGGGAAAGACATTTCTGATTTAGAGCCAGATTTACGTTCCCATTTAGGTTTATTTTTAGCCTTTCAATACCCTATTGAAATTGCAGGTGTTGATAATCAAGAGTTTTTAGAAGCTATATATAATGCTAAACAATTATCAAGAGATTTACCAAAAGTAAATCCTTTAACTTTTTATGAGTTGGTAAAAGAAAAGTTAAAAATGGTTAAATTAGATGAACGTTTTATATCTAGAAATGTTAATGAGGGATTCTCTGGAGGTGAAAAAAAACGTAATGAAATTTTACAATTCGCTCTATTAGATTCAAAAGTAGGAATTCTCGATGAAACAGATTCTGGGCTTGACATAGATGCATTAAAATCGATTTCTGAAACAATTAATACATTAATAAAGAAAAAAAATAAAAGTATAATTCTTATTACACATTATAAGCGCTTATTAGAATATATAAAACCTGATTTTATTCATGTTATGGATAATGGGCAAATAGTTAAAACTGGGGATAGCGAAATAGCAAATATATTGGAAGAAAAAGGTTATGATTGGCTAAAAAAATAGTAGATAAAAGCTATCAAAATAAGTATATTCCTATTTTGATAGCTTTTAGGATTTAAGTCAAGAGAAAAAATTACATTAGAGTAATAGAAATGGATAAAGTTTTTTAACCGTCACTTTTACTTCTTTATTAGTATTAGTCGCATTTAATGTAATGATACCTTCAATTAATAAGTAATCTTGTACTTTATAGTATTTCAAAAAATCATCTCGATGATCACCCCAAAGTAAAAGTAGAATTTCATTTTTTGAGTTTTTTTGACGACTAGTTGGAAATTCTACTTTTATTTCAATGGTTTCATAATCTTTAAACATTAAATGGATTGGCGATTTCACTACTTTTACAATAAAAAAAGCGTGGTTCATATTTTCTTTTTTATTAAGTTGCAATAATAGAAGCCTTTGTTTTTTTGATTTCTTCTAGTGTTTTAAGCATTATTTCAAAATACTCTTGAAAATAAACATCTAATTCTAAAATTTCCCTAGGATTAATATCTAATATGCTATAAGTATATTGAATCGAAGCTTTAAAATTCGGTGTATTGTTTATAACTTCGATAAAAGCTAATCGTTCGCTTATTTGAAAACTCCAATCAAAAAATCCCGTAATTTGTCTAAATATCTTAAAAAATAATATAGAAAACATTAAAGTTTTTGCTTTTTGCCCTGAAAAATTTTCACAAAGGTCAATAATTTCTTCTGATTTCCAAGCTCGAGAACTTCCAGTAGCAAATACTTTATTTTGAGCTTCTTTAATGGATAAACTTTTAATACAGAAATAAGCAGCATCCTGTGTATCAATATAAGCGATAGCGGGTGACTTTGATGTCATTAAGATAGGTTTTTGTTCTAAAAGTGGTAATGCATATTGATTGATAAGTGATTGGAAAAATCCAGCATATTTAAAAATTGTAAAGATTAAACCCGAACTTTTAATAAGTTTTTCTACTCTGTACTTCATTTTCATTAAAGTAATATAAGGATACTTTTCTGAATTTAAAATAGATAAAAAGATAAATCGTTTTATATTTATTAATTTTGATAATTCTATGATAATTAATTTGCCATACCAGTCAACGGTTATTATACTACTATTATTATTTTCCTCTGCAACTTTTGTTGTTGCTGCGTCTATTATAGCTGTAACACCTTGAAAGGCAGGAGGTAAAGTTTCTGGCAAAGTTAAATCTCCATAAACTAATTCAGCTCCCCATTCTTTTAAAAAATTAGCAGCTCTTTTATTCCTCACAATACAACGAACTTGGAAACCATTTTCTAATGCTTTTCGAACAATTTGTCGTCCTAAAGTCCCTGTTCCTCCTAAAATAAGTAATGTCATAGTTATATAAGTATATTAATAAATTTTTAAAACTTATGTAATATAATAGTTAATAAAAAAAAAAAAGTAAATTAGTAAGTTCTATATTATATACTAAATTAATATAAAAATTTATATTTTTTTAGTATATAATATAGACTATTATTTAATTTTGATTTTCAGTTCTTTAGAGTTAATAAAAAAATAATTTTAAGTTATTATCTAAGATATATAAACTCTTTTAATTATAAATAAATAAGGAGTATGAAATGATTTTTTGGGATAATTTATTACGTTATCCAAGGTTTTTTATATCATCAATGTTTGGATTAATTTTAATATTATTAAATCCTCTTATTAATCAGCCAAAAAAGTTTAATAGAAAAGTAATTATTTTTTTTTTTTTTATCATAATTATATTATTCTATATCTTAAAACAAATGTTTAGTTTAGAATAGTTTATCATATTTGTTATTATATCTTAAGGTAATTAATTTATGTCAACTGAACAAGCTTTAAATTTAATTCGGTATCAAGGGGAAGTAAAACGTGACAGAATAAATGATTTCATCTATCGTCTACAAATGAAATATCCTACTAGTAAGGATTTAGTACAGTTATACACTTCTGTAAGAGGAAATCAAATGATGAACTCTCGTTCTACTTCTAGAGTAATTGAAATTACTAATTTAATTAACGACGTTAAGCGAGAACACTATATTAAAACTTACGGAATTGACAACTACAAAAATAATTACAGAATAGAGGAAGTCTATAAGGGGGTTTCTCAAAAAACTAAACTAGCTACATTTGATAGATTTAAATTAGATAAAAAAATCAAATATGAAGGCTATGATGAGTACGGAGAGAAAAAAAAAATAAATAAAATGGGTCGAATCAATGAAGATGATGAAAATGACATTGTATTGCGTTGGTTAAAAGCCTCTAGAATGGAGAAGCTAAGAAAACGATCTCCAAATGATGTTAGGTATAAACAATATTTAGAGCAGGAAAAAGAAAGAGAGATCAAAAAGCATGAGAAAAAACAGTTAAGTAAATCTAAAATAATTAAAGGAGAAAAAACTTCACGAGACTTAACTGACCGAATAATTAATGAGCTTAACAATCCCTTTAAGTATATTCGAGAAATTGATAATAAAGAGTTTTATACTCATACAGGAGCATTTTCTTTATTTGATACATTAGTACGTAGTCAAATTTCTTCGATATTTGGTTATCCCGGTGGAGCAATATTACCTATTTATGATGAACTATTTTTCTGGGAAGATAAAAATCTTATTAAACATTATCTTGTCAGACATGAACAAGCTGCTACTCATGCAGCTGATGGTTATAGTAGAGCTAGTGGAAAAGTAGGTGTTTGTTTTGCAACTTCTGGACCAGGGGCAACAAATTTAGTTACTGGAATTGCGACAGCTTATATGGATTCAATCCCTATGGTAATAATAACTGGTCAAGTTGGAACTCAATTTTTGGGAACAGATGCCTTTCAAGAAATTGATATTTATGGGATAACACTATCAATGGTTAAACATTCGTATGTTATTACAGAAGCCAGATTTTTATCTAAGATTGTTACAGAGGCAATTTATATTTCTCAAAATGGAAGACCTGGTCCTGTTTTAATCGATATACCAAAAAATATAGGTTTAGAAAAAATAAGGAAATTTAAAACTTGTGACGAAATAACAGTGCATAAAGTTCTAGGTTGGCGATATAAGATTGGCAATCAAACTGATGCAATCTATACAGCTTTACATAGACTTTCGGGTAGCTTAAGACCTCTTTTGTATATTGGAGGTGGAGTTATAAGTTCTAATGCAACTGCTGAGTTATATGATTTTGCACATTATTTTAGAATTCCTGTTACAACTACTCTAATGGGTAAAGGTGCTTTTAACGAAAATGATAGATTATGTCTAGGGATGCTAGGTATGCACGGTACAGCATATGCTAATTTTGCAATTGGGAATTGTGATTTACTTATTGCTATTGGTGCAAGATTCGATGATAGAGTTACTGGAAAATTACAAGATTTTGCTTGTAAAGCATTTATAATTCACATTGATTGTGATGAGTCAGAAATTGGAAAAAACAAAACTATTGGACTTGGTATTGCTGGTGATATTAAGGTTATATTATCGGAATTTTTATTGATAATGAAACGACCGGAATATAAATGGTATAAAAAACCTCTCCGCAAAGTATTCAAAAAATGGTATTCACAAACTGATGAATGGAAAGAAGAGTTTCCATTAAAAGCACTCCCATCAGGTGATACTTTATTACCTCAAGAGGTTATTAAAAAAGTAACTGCTCTTGAGCCTAATGCAATAATTACGACTGATGTGGGTCAACATCAAATGTGGGCAGCACAATATTTAAAATGTAAACCTCGCAATTGGCTTTCTAGTGCTGGTTTAGGCACGATGGGGTTTGGTTTACCCGCTGCAATAGGAGCAGCGGTAGCACAAAATAAAAAAAAGGTTATTTGTATTACTGGTGACTCTAGTTTTCAAATGAATTTACAAGAATTAGGGACTATTTCAAAATATAATTTACCGATTAAAATGATTATTATTAATAATCATTGGCAAGGTATGGTGAGACAATGGCAAGAGACCTTTTATGAACAGCGTTATTCTCATTCAAGTATGATAGAAGGAGAACCAAAATTTAATTTGTTAGCAAGTGCTTACGGTATTAAAAGCCTCTATAGTGAACGTCGATCACAAATTAATAAGACATTGAAAGAGGCTTTATCCTATACAAGTACTAGTTTACTTGAATGTAATGTATTAGAAAAAGAAAATTGTTATCCTATGGTAGATCCTTCTAAAGGTAACACTGAAATGTTTTTAACACGTCAACTTTCAACAACAAAAGATGGTTTTATAATAAATAAAGAAGAAGAAAAGAAAAAAGAAAACCTATATCTTTTCCAAGAAACAAAAATAATACCTGATGCTGTAGGAAATTTAATTCATCTTATAAAAGCACAAACGGAATATGTAAAAATAAAAGATCATTATACCGAAGTATTGCTAGAAAAAAAATGTTTAACTCCTCGCCAAGAAGAACATATGTTATCAGTATTACGAACTTTAAAATATGAAGAAAATAGATGTGAAGTTAGGTGGAATATAGAATAGATTATATAAAATTATACATTTTTTATATAATTTAAGCCAATCTGGAATAATACTCAATTACTAACATATCATTGATTTTAAATGATAGATCCTTATGAGTTACTATATTATTAATTTTAGCAGTTAAAGACTGCTGATCAAATTCTAAATGACTGGTTGAAACCTTATCAGTTAGATTACTTGTTTGACTTAAATTAATTTTTACTAAGTTAGTAATTTTAGACTTTGACGAAAAACTAATAATGTCATTTGGTCGACATTGAAAACTAGGTATATTTACTTTTTTTTTATTTACTAGTACATGCCCGTGACTAACAAATTGCCTTCCAGCGGGTATTGTTGGAACTAATCCTAAGCGAAAAATTATATTGTCCAGACGCATTTCTAAAAGCTGCATTAATAAAAAACCTGTTAGACCTTTTCTTCGTCTTGCTTCTTTGACATAAGTTAATAACTGTGATTCAGTTATTCCATAGTTATAACGTAATTTTTGTTTTTCATTTAGTCTAATTTTATACGCGGATGATTTGGATTTTTTTTCCTCATTATTTTCTCTTTGTTGCTTATTTTTCTTCTTTGTTATTAGTTTTCTTGTTAAACCTGGTAATTCTCCTAATTTTTTAATTATTTTTAATCGTGGTCCTCGATAACGTACCATTTGAATTAACTTAATTATTTTATTAATATTTAGATAAAAGTTCTAATAACCTTAAAATTTATGTTTCTTTTAAATTTAAATGTAAATTGTTTCTTATTGGGTTAAATAGTAGAATTATATTTCAAATTTATGTAGGGCTTGTAGCTCAGTGGACTAGAGCGCGTGGCTACGAACCACGGTGTCGGGAGTTCGAATCTCTCCTAGCTCAAAAAATTAACTGTTTTTTCCCAATTGCTAGATAGATAGATTATTTGTATCAATAAGGGATAATCTTTTTGGGGTATAGCCAAGCGGTAAGGCAGTGGACTTTGACTCCGCCATTCGTAGGTTCGAATCCTCCTACCCCAGTTTTGTAATTAGATATTCCGATGTTTTAATAATAAACCATAAACCATGATTTCTAATTTTTCTTTGATCTTTATTCTTTATAGTATTTGAAGTATATCTATAAATATAAATTTAATATTTTCTCTTAAACCTTTGCTAATAACTCAAAATTTAATTTTGAACTATCTAGGACTAATTTTCTAATTCCTTCCATTTTACTGACATTTTTTACCCAATAATTTATAATTTCACTATAACCATTTAATATATCGATAGAGTCTTCTTTTGATATCCAAGGCTTGCAAGATAATTCTTCCTTTAATAACTGCCAACCATTTTCTCTAGGCCAAAAAAAGAACGTTGTTAACGGTAAAGTTTGATTGCTTTGTAGTTTTTTATCAACAGCTAATGCAAGATAATTTTTACTCCAAATAATTTTAAAGATATATTTATATTGTTTCTTTGAACTTCTATAAAAATTCATTATTGAAAGAAGTGTATTTAAAATATAGAGGATTTACGTAATAGATTTTTTACAACTTCTGTAGGTTGAACCCCATTTTTTAATCGAATGATTGTTCGTTCACAATTAATATTTAAAGTTTTTGTAATTGGGTTATAAAATCCTAATTCTTCTAATGCTTTTCCATCACGTTTCGTTTTAGCGTCCATCACGACAATTTTATAAAAAGGTTGTTTTTTACGACCAGAACGTTTAAATCTTATTTTCAACATTTTATTTATTTTTAATTTTATGAATTCGTTTATGTAAAATTAATAGAATCTAAAGTTCTTATTATCCACTCTAAACAGAGAAATGCACACATAGCAGACATATCCATCCCTAATATAATTGGTAATAAATTTTTAAATTGTTTCAAAAAAAATTCTGTAGAAAATATTAACGCATAAATTGGATGAATATAAGGATTAATATTTGGAAACCATTGTATTGATAACCTTAATGTTAAAATCCAATAGTATTGCCTAAGAAAAACTTTTATAAAATAAATAATGAAGTTCAGAATATCCCTAATTTCAAAATTTAAAGGATTAAAGTTTTGAGACGATTCGAATCTTCCAGTTTCTAAAGCTAATTTGAAAATGTTTTCCAT